TGAAAATGAGTAGTTCAGATAGAATCGAACTTTTGATTGATCCGGGCACTTGGGATCCTATGGATGAAGATATGGTCTCCACGGACCCCATTGAATTTCATTCCGAGGAGGAACCTTATAGAGATCGTATCGATTCTTATCAAAGAAGGACAGGTTTAACTGAAGCTGTTCAAACAGGCATAGGTCAACTAAATAGTATTCCCATAGCAATTGGGGTTATGGATTTTCAGTTCATGGGGGGTAGTATGGGATCCGTAGTAGGAGAGAAAATCACCCGTTTGATCGAGTATGCTACTAATCGATCTCTACCTGTCATTATTGTGTGTGCTTCTGGAGGAGCACGCATGCAAGAAGGAAGTTTGAGCTTGATGCAAATGGCTAAAATATCTTCTGCTTCAGATAATTATCAATCAAATAAAAAGTTATTCTATGTATCAATTCTTACATCTCCTACAACAGGTGGAGTAACCGCCAGTTTTGGTATGTTGGGAGATGTTATTATTGCGGAACCCAATGCCTACATTGCTTTTGCGGGTAAAAGAGTGATTGAGCAAACATTGAATAAAACAGTACCTGACGGTTCACAAGCGGCTGAGTATTTATTCCATAAGGGCTTATTCGACCCAATCGTACCGCGTAATCTTTTAAAAGGTGTTCTGAGTGAGTTATTTCAGCTCCATGGTTTCTTTCCTTTGAATAAAAATTCCAAAAAAAAATATCGAAATAAAATGAAAATAAATATAGAATAGAAGCGATTTCTATGTCTACTATGTCCACCAAGAACTCCCATTTTTCACTAGGAATCCTTTTTTGTTGGATTGAATTAGTTTAGTTAGAGTCGCGAACTTATATTATAATAAACTCTTTAATTTAAATAAAAACTTTCTATTTTATTAGAAAGATAGATAGAAAGAATATAAGGATGGGAGAATAATGAAATTTCTTAAAGCGGAATATCATACATATTCGTGTAGAAAGATGAATAGGTACACTTCATTTAGTTCTCATTCCTTGCACTTATTAACTACTTAATATTATTTATAATATATTATTTATAATAGTTTATAATAGATATACTTATCATAAGATATCTTTATAATAGGTACAAATATTAAATCGAGGTACCCATTCTATGACAGATCTTAACTTACCCTCTATTTTTGTCCCTTTAGTGGGTCTAGTATTTCCGGCGATTGCAATGGCTTCTTTATTTCTTCATGTCCAAAAAAATAAGATTGTCTAGATCCGACGGGACCAAATTTCATCAATTTATTTCAACACGGAATCATAATACAGATATTTATTTGGTACCGAAAATTGTTTAGTGTAATATGGTACGATATGTGGCTTTTTCCGAACACAAATGAAAGAACTGTTATGCATGCGAATGCATGATATCCGCATAAATGCAGTTATATGCGGGCATATCCGGTTAAAAAGGCTCGGCGAATATTTTTATAATAGAAAGTCAATGTATCTAACCAATTACTCCTAATGGTTCATATCAGAATAGTGCTAGTTGATGAAAGTTACTTCGGCATCAAGAAGAAAAGTAAAGTCAAATTTTTTTCTCAATTCCAATCGAATGCAACGGGATCTAGTATAGTATGAACTGGCGATCAGAACATATATGGATAGAACTTATAACAGGGTCTCGAAAAGCAAGTAATTTTTGCTGGGCCTGTATCCTTTTTTTAGGTTCATTAGGATTCTTAGTGGTTGGCACTTCCAGTTATCTTGGTAGGAATCTGATACCCGGATTTCCATCTCAGCAAATCGTTTTTTTTCCACAAGGGATCGTGATGTCTTTCTATGGGATCGCGGGTCTATTCATTAGTTCCTATTTGTGGTGCACAATTTCATGGAATGTCGGTAGTGGTTATGACCGATTTGATAGAAAAGAAGGAATAATGTGTATTTTTCGTTGGGGATTCCCCGGAATAAATCGTCGCATCTTCCTTCGTTTCTTTATGAAAGATATCCAATCAATCAGAATGGAGGTTAAAGAGGGTCTTTTTCCTCGTCGTATTCTTTATATGGAAATCAGAGGCCAAGGAACCATTCCCTTGACTCGTACTGATGAGAATTTGACTCCACGAGAAATTGAGCAAAAAGCGGCGGAATTGGCCTATTTCTTGCGCGTACCAATTGAAGTATTTTGAAATGAACCGAACGAAGAATGAATGTTTTCTCCGCATAATGGAAGGAGCTTGCTAATTTCCTTTTTAATACAATTGAAGTTTCCTCAGAATATTCATTCGAGCAAAACATGTTAGATTCTGTTTCCTCGGTCCGTTGGCACAACAATCCGCATAGAATAAAACAAAAGTAGGAGAACGTATATGGAACAACTATAATAAATATAATAAACAATAAGAAGAAATTTTTTTCTATACCAAAACCGTTTTGTATGCGTATAGGGCCCAACTCAATTCTTTTATACTAGTAAAAAGTCTAATGAGTCTAATCTAAGTATGAATTCATCAAATATCCGAATATGTATTTCGTAATACAGAATTCATCTTTTTAGGTTAGGCCTCAGATTTTGAATTGATACCGTATTCCTGCGCTATGGTTAGACGGTACAACATTTCGAAAAAATTAATGGAATTGATCCGGGAGGGTTTTTCGTCTTGAAATCCGAATAATATTCGTTACTTCGAGTAGGTTTTTCGAGTATTTATCGAAAGGAACAAATGAAGATGAAATTCGTTCGAATTTGCCCAATCGAGATATCCCGAAATCCTAAACTAAAATACTATATATATACTTAATATATATATTATTATATTTTTTATTATTTTTATTTCATAAATTTTATTTTTTTCATCCGAAAAGGGGCCCTTATTCTATTTCTATATTCCTTCTAGATCTAAGGACTAAATTATTATACAAAAATAGGAATAGAATAGATCCATAGGTTCGATACCTTGTTATAGGACTCGCGCTTTAGAGAAATAGCAGATCAGATAGAGTTGACAAATGAAGCAGTTCATTACCAATTCACAAATAAAAAATGAAAAAAAAGAAAGCATTGACTTCCCTCCCATATCTTGCATCTATAGTATTTTTGCCCTGGTGGGTCTCTCTCTCATTTCAAAAAAGTCTGGAACCTTGGATTATTAATTGGTGGAATACTAGGCAATCCGAAACTTTTTTGAATGATATTCAAGAGAAAAATGTTCTAGAAAAATTCCTAGAATTAGAAGAACTCTTCTTGTTGGACGAAATGATAAAAGAATACCCGGAGACACATATACAAAAGTTTCGTATAGGAATACACAAGGAAACGATACAATTGGTCAAAACACACAATGAATATCATCTCCATATCATTTTGCATTTTTCGACAAATATAATCTGTTTCGCTATTCTAAGTGGTTATTTTATTCTGGGTAATGAAAAGCTTGTCATTCTTAATTCTTGGGTTCAGGAATTCTTCTATAACTTAAGTGACACAATAAAAGCTTTTTCGATTCTTTTAGTTACTGATTTATGGATCGGATTTCACTCGACCCACGGTTGGGAACTAATGATTGGTTTGATCTACAATGATTTTGGATTGGCTCATAACGATCAAATTATATCTGGTCTTGTTTCCACTTTTCCAGTTATTCTAGATACAATTGTGAAATATTGGATCTTCCGTTTTTTAAATCGCGTATCTCCTTCGCTCGTAGTCATTTATCATTCAATGAATGAATGAAGAACTTATTTGATCTCCTGATATCAATCAAAATTTTTCTTCGCGTATAAAGAAAGCATTTTACTTATTTTCTTTATACTTCTACCTCTTCAAGGTATTCGTCCTATTTTAGTAGAATTATTTCGGTACAATGGCAGACTCGCGGATAGGGAACTATACTAGTCACCTATCTAATTTATTGTAGAAATTCCTGGATCAATGATTGGATCATGCAAAATAGAAATACTTTTTCTTGGGTAAAGGAACAGATGACTCGATCTATTTCTGTATCGATCATGATATATGTAATAACTCGAACATCTATTTCAAATGCGTATCCCATTTTTGCGCAGCAAGGTTATGAAAATCCACGAGAAGCAACTGGGCGAATTGTATGCGCCAATTGCCATTTAGCTAATAAGCCTGTGGATATTGAAGTTCCGCAAGCTGTACTTCCTGATACTGTATTTGAAGCAGTTGTTCGAATTCCTTATGATAAGCAACTGAAACAAGTTCTTGCTAATGGTAAAAAGGGGGCTTTGAATGTGGGGGCTGTTCTTATTTTACCCGAGGGATTCGAATTAGCCCCTCCCGATCGTATTTCTCCCGAGGTGAAAGAAAAGATAGGAAATCTGTCTTTTCAGAGTTATCGTCCCAATAAAAGAAATATTCTTGTGATAGGTCCTGTTCCAGGTCAGAAATATAGTGAAATCGTCTTTCCCATTCTTTCCCCCGACCCTGCTACGAAGAAAGATGTTCACTTCTTAAAATATCCCATATATGTAGGAGGGAACCGGGGAAGGGGTCAGATTTATCCTGATGGGAGCAAGAGTAACAATACGGTCTATAATGCTACATCCGCAGGTATAGTAAGCAGAATAGTACGTAAAGAAAAAGGAGGATATGAAATAACCATAGTTGATGCATCGGATGGACACCAAGTGGTTGATATTATACCTCCAGGACCAGAACTTCTTGTTTCAGAGGGTGAATCCATCAAGCTTGATCAACCATTAACAAGCAATCCTAATGTAGGGGGGTTTGGTCAGGGAGATGCAGAAATAGTGCTTCAAGATCCATTACGCGTCCAAGGCCTTTTGTTCTTCTTGGCATCTGTTATTTTGGCACAAATTTTTTTGGTTCTTAAAAAGAAACAGTTTGAAAAGGTTCAATTATTCGAAATGAATTTCTAGATCCAGAGATTCCTTACCATCAAGTTGGTAAAAAGCGCGGAATTCTTGTCAATCAATACAATTAAATATGTATGATCAAAAAATTCTGTAAATACCTCTGCTTGCTTTGTTTATACTGCTTT